ATTGAGAGCAATTCCTATGGTACCCTCTTCAAATTCTACTAATTCACCAGCCATGACTTCATCAAGACCATAAATACGAGCAATGCCATCACCTACTTGAAGTACGGTACCCGTATTTAAAATCTTTACTTCTCTATTATATTGTTCAATACGTTCACGGATAATATTACTAATTTCATCGGCTCGAGCGGTTACCATGAATATTTCTTAATTCTTTTTTATTATTGTTTGAAAGAAAAAAATAATAATGCCTGCAGTAGAAAGACTAATCCGTTATTTCTTTCATTGTTCTAAACACGCCAATATTAGTACTGATGGTACGTAAATGTAACTCCTTGTTCAAACAACTATTCAGAGTTCCTAGAGCACTTTGTAAGGCTTGTTGGAAAACTCGTTGTCGAACTTGGTTAATCACTCTTTGTTGTTCAAAATGAATGGTGTCATTCTTGTAATTTTCTAATTGTTCCAAAGTCTTAGAAGTTGACTTAATCAAATTCCATTTTTCTCGTTCTATCTCAGAATACCCATTCACTCGAAACTGATCTGCTTCCATTTCTACTTTTTGTAAGCGGGATCGGGCTTTTTCCAGCTGTTCTAGGGACCTCTCACGTAGTTCTTCTGAATTTCGAATAGTTTTCAAGATCCTTTGTTTTCGATTATCTAATAAATCGTTTAATGAAAGTAGACTATCTTTCCATTCATTTCAAAACTTCCACAATCCCTTCCCGAACCAAACAAGAATCTTTCAATTCATTTGGCTCTCACACCCAATTACTTATGAGAATTCCTATATCTTTTTTTAATGTAATGAGCCTGTCTTCTCTATTTCTATTCAAATAGAAGATAAAAATAGAAAAACTGATCACTAATCCAATAAAATTCCAAGAAAATAATATTCGGAGGACTCTTCTGACCAAACAAATAATTGTCAGCAAAGTTGTTTTTTTTATTAAAATCCAAAGAATTTCTCTTACTTTATGCATAGGTCATCAATTTAGCATTGTATAAAAAAGTGGAAAGTTTAAATAACCGTTTTGGGGTGGAGGTATTTTTACAACCAAATAAAAGGTTGAAATCCGTTTTTTATCGACATGAGTGTTTTATATCGAAAAAAATTCCAACCCTTTGTTTTGAAACCATTTCTATTATTATTATTAAGCTAATAGTAGAACGAGTACCATGCTATATCTGGACTTGAAACGGTTTAGCTTTAACCCTCTTAATGGTTCCACATTATTGGTTAATAGAGAATCAAAGTATATTTACCAATGACTCACGAAATGCTATGGTTCTAAAATATGATTTCTTAATTTATTCAGAAGTAATTCGCGGAATCATGCACCTTTTCTTTCCTAGTTATACCAAAAAATAAAGTGCAGTTGGTCGGATCCAGCCTATTCTTGAAATAAACAACTCACACACACTCCCTTTCCAAAAAAAATAAATACACCAAGTACTACACTTAGATTTATTGGATTTGTTGCAAAAATATCGGTATTAAACTCGAAACTTCCGGCGGATGGCCAAAAACCTAAGGAAAGGAAAGAATCGGTTACATTTTTCATATGATCTCCTCTTGGGTATTCTTATAGACTTATAGATAAGACAAATTATCTATATTTTTTATTTATTGTAGCATTTTTGCTATTATTTATTTTTCTAAATACTCCTAAAATAGAGTTAAAAATAATATGAATTTAGAAAATGTATTTTGTTTCAATTGGAAATTTCCAATAAGAATGATACTTATTAAAATTAGATATTAAGTCTTATGTTATGTGAGTTTCGGAACATCTCGTTTATTGCAATACTTCTTAAAAAAAGTTCCGTTGGAATACGAGAATAAAGGAAGAAAACTAATTGGTGTGCCAATTCCTCCTCCCCCAATCAGTCCTTTACATGTACATGGTTGAATAATAAATGAAATTTGAAAAAAGCAAAAGCAGCAGCAAATCCAAAGAAATAAAAAACTTTCTATTTTTTTAGTTTATAGGATTAAACAAAGGGATTCGCAAATAAAAGTGCTAATGCCACAACTAGTCCATAAATTGTTAAAGCTTCCATAAAAGCCAGACTAAGCAATAAAGTACCGCGTATTTTTCCCTCTGCTTCTGGTTGTCTCGCGATTCCTTCTACAGCTTGTCCCGCAGCAGTACCTTGACCAACTCCAGGTCCAATAGAAGCAAGCCCAACGGCCAATCCAGCAGCAATAACGGAAGCGGCAGAAATAAGCGGATTCATGAGAAATTCCTCGAACCAAAACAAAAAAATATAAAGAAATAGTTAATGATACAATCAACCAATGAATTATGACTTACTTATCCCATGAATAAAATTTATCCAGTCAAAATAACTAAGAAACCAGAAGTTAAATAATAATAAAAATATTCGTGAATTATCAGAAATACCTCGATATCTCTTTTTTTTACGTCCTATTAACTTTTTCAATTTGTCCAAACTTTGTTATTCCGTTTCTTTCTTTTTTACGAATCGTTCTTTGAATTCTTTGTTCTTTTTCGTGATTTAAACTCATCCAATTTAATATTAAATTGGATGAGTTTAAATCAAAATTGCAGACGACGACGAAAAAGAACGACTTTCATTCGAATCCCTATATAAATTCACATATATGTAGTAGGGCAAATTAGATATATCTTTAGTTCATATCTACTTAGTTACACATATACATGTCTTTCCCCCATAACGTAAACTAACTATTCATGTCTTAGATTAGGAAAAAGATCTTTTAGATCTCTTTTATTTATTCTACAATTACTTAATCTTAATATCGTAATATCTGTTTTACTATTACTTACTCTAGATTGTATATACCTTAATTTAACCCTTATTTCTATATTTATGTTCCCTAAGCCTAAGTGGCTTACCTTGATTTGATACGCGTCTACATTGCGTCAGGTTAAGCTAAAAAAAGACTCTGTCAAAAACTATTCAATGGTGGCCTTCCATGGATTCTCCTATATAAGCCGCAGCTAAAGTTGCAAAAATAAGAGCTTGAATACCGCTGGTAAATAATCCAAGAAACATGACAGGTATAGGAACCACTAAAGGTACTAAAGAAACAAGAACAACAACTACTAATTCATCAGCTAATATATTTCCGAAAAGTCGAAAACTAAGGGATAAGGGTTTTGTGAAATCTTCTAAAATGTTAATGGGTAAAAGGATTGGAGTTGGTTGAATGTATTTACCGAAATAACCTAATCCCTTTTTGGTAAGACCCGCATAGAAATATGCTACTGACGTCAGTAAAGCTAAAGCAACGGTCGTATTGATATCATTTGTGGGTGCGGCTAACTCACCATGAGGTAATTGTATGATTTTCCAAGGTAAAAGCGCCCCCGACCAATTCGAAACAAAAATAAATAGAAACATAGTTCCAATAAATGGAACCCATGGGCCATATTCTTCTCCAATCTGGGTTTTACTCACGTCTCGAATGAATTCAAGGACATATTCAAAAAAATTTTGACTATCGGTAGGAATGGTTTGGGGATTACGAACAGCTATAATGGCTGAAGCTAGTAAGATAGTAATTACAACCCAAGAAGTAATAAGTACTTGGGCATGGACTTGGAAACCTCCTATTTGCCAATAGAAATGTTGGCCTACTTCCACGCCGGATATAGCGTATAACCTCTTTAGTGTGTTGATGGAACAGAATAAAACATTCATATTATCCTCTGAAAGAAATATAACTTTAAAAAGGGATTATTTTGATTCAACCATCTCTTTTTCGACTTATTCACTTGATTTGTATATTTTGAATATCAACTAATCATACAATAGCCTCAGTTATTTTTACCTCTTTTGTGCGATTCAGAAATCGTAACCAATTCAATAAATCTATGGAGTTTCAAAAAAAAATTTGCACGTAATCTTATTGTTAATCACGAATTTCGTATATAGCTAGAACGACCTTTGCAAATTGAAAATACTAATTTGTTAAGAATTAATCGGATTGAAGCTATAGCATCATCATTCGCTGGAATCGAAATATCTGCTAGATCCGGGTCACAATTTGTATCGATTAAACAAATCGTTGAAATTCCCAAAGTGATGCATTCTCGAAGAGCCGTATATTCTTCTTGCTGATCAACAATTATTACAATATCGGGTAACCCTATCATATATTTAATCCCGCCCAGATATGTTTGCAAGTGAGATAGTTGTCGCTTCAACATAGCCGTATCTCTTTTGGGAAGACGGTTGAGTCTACCCGTCTTTTGTTCTGTTCTCAAGTTCTTGAACTTATGAAGTCTCGTTTCTGTAGTATACCAATTTGTTAACATACCACCAAGCCATTTTTTATTAACATAATGACACCGAGCCTTTATTGCAGCCCGTGCTACTGAATCAGCTGCTTTATTTTTGGTCCCAACAATTAAAAATTGTTTTCCCCTACTTGCTGCATCAAAAACTAAATCACAAGCTTCTGATAAAAACCGAGCCGTTCTAGTAAGATTTATAATATGAATACCTTTACGCTTTGCAGAGATATAAGGTGCCATTTTAGGATTCCATTTCCTAGTACCATGACCAAAATGAACTCCCGCTTCCATCATTTCTTCCAAACGGATATTCCAATATCGTCTTGTCATTTCTCCCCACGCTTCTCTTTAAAGAGAAGAAATACCCTAAAAATAAAAAATTGTTCCCATGGAACCTTCTCTTCTAACCTAACGAAGATTGGACGTTGATCCAAGCCATTCAGTTTTTTTTATATTCGATTCGTTATTAGTATTACCAAATTAAATAACTGCAACACAAATAGAAAACCGGGTGAATTTGCTTCTGCTCTTAGGAATCATTAAATCCTAGAAATAAGTGTTCTGATGTATCATGTACATTCTTTGAAATGCAAAAATAAAAAAATTCTCTGTGGTGGAACAAAATATCTCTCATTTCCCACTCAAATAAATTCTTCTTTTTGGTTTCAAAAGGAATGGTTTTATGCTGCCTTGAACGGTGCACGAATCCTTTGAATCCAGTACCTACGGGTATCATCCCTCCTAGAACAACATTCTCTTTCAGACCTTTCAACCAATCGATACGACCACGTATAGCAGCTTTTGCTAAAACTCGAGCAGTTTCTTGAAAACTCGCTTCGGATATGAAACTTTGAGTATTTAGAGATGCTTTCGTTATTCCCAATAATATAGCTCGGTAACAAATCGCTTCTTCCAAAGCACGCCCCGTTTGTTCCGCGCGCAAAAATCCAATTAGTTCTCCGGGTAAAAAAACATTAGACATTCCTTCTTCGGAAACCAAGACCTTTGATGTTATTTGACGCACAATAATTTCTATATGTCTATTATGGATCTGCACACCCTGGGATCGATAAACCTTTTGGATTTTATTAACCAAAGAGATACGACTTTGTGCTATAGTTAGTTCAGCACCAATCAAGAATATCCAAGGAATTCCAAGACTTCTTGTTATACGCTCGTTCCAACCCTCAACTCTCTTTTCTAAGTTCATTGATATTGAATCAATCGAACGTACTTCTAACACTTGTTCTACTTTTGGAAGACCCTGCGTTATATCACCAGATCTCGACTTTTCATATATAAATGTAACTAATGTATCTCCTTCGAAAAGTATTTCTCCATAATGGCCATGAACAGTTGCTTCTGGAGTGGCCAAATAAGACTTCGCCGATCTTATTACTAAAGAGTCAATTTGAACAATTATAACTTGACCTGATTTTAAGTGTGGTCCATGTTTGCCTATACCAACATTTTGACAAAAAAACTGTCCAAGGGTAATTATTGTAGATTTTTTTTCATAATAATCATGATGGAGAAAGTACCAATTCAATTTGAATGGATTCAAAAGGACGTTACTGCATGGATTGGAATTGTAAATTCTCCCGGTTTCGTCCATTAAATAATATTTAAGTAAAACCTTTTTAAGTACTTGAAAAGTCTGTTTTAAATTGGTGAGTTGGAAATTTTTAGTTACCGAGATCTGATTATGAGTTTTTAAAAGGTAAAAAAAATTCACAATTTGACAGGCTGTTCCTAAAGGTCCTAACGAATTTCTAATTGGAATTCGAGGATTATTTTTAATTGATTCTTTTATCCCATTGTAATGTTTTACATCGGTGAATGGACCCATTTGAAAACAATTAGCTGATGACAAAATTATCAAAGATTGAGATTCCTTACTTCTATTCCAGAACGTATGAATAGTTCCTTGATTTTGTCTAAGTGATTGTTGAATCCTTTTCGTGGAATAACTAGAATAAAATGGATTGACACGATTTGACCTATTATCCGAGATCAATCCGGGCCCTAATGGATCCTTTCTTTTTCGTATATAAGACATATGTGATTTCACTAAGTTGATTCTTAGAAAATCTCGAATCAGACCAGTTGTACTTACTTCAACAAAAGAAGCGCGGGCTTCTTCTAAGGAAGAACTTTTGTTGTCTTGGTCCCAGGTCAAGACTAAACAAGTTCGAACTAATTGAAAACTGGTTCCGTAAATTCCCCAAATCGGTTTGCCATTTCCATAAAGAATATAATTTACAACTTTCAGTTTTAGATTCTCTTTTTCCTGCAACGAATCCTGGGTAAAAAGTGTTTCTAAATTTATACCGTCCGCTATTTCATATATGATTACGGGTCGAACCAAAACAAAATATTTTTTCTTCGTAGGTGTGATCCATTGGACATAGATCCAATGGATCAATTTTTTTGATTCTTTAATTTTTTTTTTTACCCCTCCGGGGGGTACCAAGATGCCACTGTGCCGGAATATCGTATCCACCTCTACAGGAAAATGGATATCTCCAGAAAAAATTTTAAGTTCAATCTTTTTTGTTTTTTTCTCCATGCGGACCAATCCGCCTACTCGGCTTCTTGTATTTAACGCGATTCGTGTATCTACTCCAATAATACTATTATTTCGTACCATTATAGAACAAGATTCGGGTATAATATGCACCTCCTCGGGAATGAAAAAAAATCGATCTACTTTCGTTTGGTATTTTGGCTTAAATTCTTTGACTTCTCCATACTCAATTAAATCCTCTTTTTTGAGGATTGAATGCACGCCTATAGCCCCGTATTTAGTAATTCCCAAATTCTTTCTTCTGTATTGAAGATCATCAAAATAATAAAGAATACTATTTTTCCGAAAAATACCTTTTATCGGTATTTCAATCGAAATACTAGAACGAGGCAGTCGGTCTTTTTCTCGTTCTTGAATCCATTGGAATGGAATGATGAATCTATTTCTTCGCCTTTTTGCTAATAAAAATAAATCATAATTTTTGTGGAGAATAAAAGGAAATCGAAGATTACAATGACCCCTATCTACGATTCGATTAAATTCCGAATAATCGGGGCTACTGTTTTCTTTTTTATCAGAAAGAACCGAAATACGGAATTTGTCTTTCCCTTGATGATTATTTAATGAAAAACTAGAAATGGATTTCCCTTTCGCAGAAAGAAAATAAACGTTCATTTGATCTTGATCTTTATGGATTGAAAAAGGGATTACACTGGATCTGTATGAGCCTCCTGATAATATCCATAAATGACTTGTTTTTGGTAAGAGATGTACATTACTATATGTAAAAAAGGGTGCATGATATACATCAGTACTCCAGTGCATTTCTCCCTCTGAGTTAGAATAAATATGTTTTCGAACCCTCTCTTTAAAATTCAAAGTGTATGTTCCTGCACGAATCTCAGCAATCACTTGTTCTGATTCTACATATTGATCGTTTTGAACTAAAATAAAACTTTTTGGTGGAATAGTCACATTATGGATAATATCCTCACTTTCAATAGTTACATACAAGTCTAGATAAGATAGAAAAGCGGGATGCCCATGACGTGTACGTATGGGATAAACCAAATCCTCATGAAATTTTATTTTTCCATTAGAAGGGGCTCGTACATGTTTTGCAGTACCCCCTGTGAATACTCCGCCGGTATGAAAAGTTCTTAATGTTAGTTGAGTGCCGGGTTCCCCAATAGATTGACCCGCAATAATACCTACAGCTTCTCCCAATTCGACAAGGTGACCATGAGTAGGGCTCCGACCATAACATAATCGGCAAATCCACGACGTACTCTTACAAGTAAGGGGAGTTCGGATCGAGATGGGTTGTGTTTGAAAAGTTATGAATCGATTGACAAGTCCAATACCAATATCTTGATTTCGAATGGCAAGACATCGTGAGCCTATATATATATTGGCTGCTAATACACGGCCAATCAATGTTTGAATAAAAATTCTTTCCGACATGATCCCATTTCGAGTACTTACAGAAATTCCTTGGATGGTGCCACAGTCTGTTCTACGTACAACAATGTGTTGAACTACTTCAACAAGTCTGCGTGTAAGATATCCAGCATCTGATGTTCGGACAGCAGTATCTACAACTCCTTTGCGGGCTCCGTAACAAGAAATGATATATTCTGTTAAAGACAGCCCTTCGCGTAAATTGCTTTGAATAGGTAAATCAATCATTTGTCCTTGTGGATCCGACATTAATCCTCTCATACCTACTAATTGGTGCACTTGAGATGCATTTCCCCTAGCTCCTGAAAAGGACATCATATGGACTGGATTAAAAGGATCAGTCATCCGAAAATTAGGATTCATTTCTTGTCGCAAATATTCACTTGTAGCATACCATATCTCAATAGATTGTCGTAATTTTTCTACCGCGTGTACATTTCCATAATGATGATGCTTTTCCAAAATCAAACTTTGTTGTTCAGCATCTTGGACTAGCCACCCTTTAGAAGGTATTGTTAAAAGATCATCAATTGCTAATGAAATGGATGTCGCAGTGGCTTGCTGGAACCCCAGAGTCTTTACTTGATCCAGGATATGTGATGTATATGCCATTCCGAAGTGATCTATTAATCTACTAATAAGTCGTTTAATGGCAGTTCCATCTATCGCTTTATTGTGAAAGACCAGATCGGCCTGTTCTGCCATAAGTACCTCCATATTCCGATGAGTGGGGTTTGACAATGGGTTTGAGTCAATGATTGGAAAACTTCCTTTTCTCGATCTTCATTCGTGTAGAAATTCAGGAAATAGGGTCCTAGTTGAACTGGACTCGAATTCACACTGATTTAATAGAATCACTTAGCTTGGATACCATATGAGGAGGCCCGACAAAACCCTTGTATAGCTTCTTCGATTTCTCGATAAAGAGAAATATGACCAACAGTTGTTCGAACATATAGACAAAGAATTTCTTTTTTTATACTTCTTAGTATTAGTAAGTGTCCATAAATCTCATGATAGGTACCCAAAGATTCATATTGAACTTCGACGGGAACTTCTCTTGAAGTTGAAGTAATAACGCATTGATCTAGTCGCCACCGCAGCCACAAAGGACTATCTAAATGGATTCTTTTCTGCCGATAAGCCCCAATTGCATCATAGGAATTACAAAAAAAGTTTTGTGTATATTTATTGTTATTATCGTCAATTCTTGTATTTTTATATTGTCTTTTTCTGTGATTACATGGATTATACCTATTTACACAAATACCTCGGCGATTCCCACTCGTTAATACATAGAGTCCAATAAGCATATCTTGAGTTGGTATGGAAATGGGATTCCCAATAGCCGGAGACAAAAGATTCGTATGCGAAAACATAAGTAAGCGAGCCTCTGTTTGAGCCTCTAAAGATAAAGGTACATGAACAGCCATTTGATCCCCATCAAAGTCTGCGTTGAATCCCTTACAAACTAATGGATGTAAACAAATAGCATGTCCCTCTACTAAAATGGGTTGGAAGGCTTGTATACCTAATCTATGCAAAGTGGGGGCCCTATTCAACAATACGGGGTGCCCTTGCATAACTTCCTGAAGTATTTCCCATACAATTGGCTCTTTTTCCCGAATTTTACTTTTAGCAACTCCTATGTTCGAAGCAAAATGTTGTCTAATTAAACCACGAATTACAAATGTCTGGAAAAGTTCTATTGCTATTTCGCGAG